GAGAACTAATTGGGTTGTTGCGGGCGGAACGAACGGGGCGCGCTTTGGAAGAAGCGATCTGCTATCGAGCTATCTTATTGGGAATAACGAGAGCATCTCTAAATACTCAAAGTTTTATATCCGAAGCGAGTTTTCAAGAAACTGCTCGAGTTTTAGCAAAAGCAGCTCTCCGGGGCCGGATCGATTGGTTGAAAGGACTAAAAGAAAACGTTGTTCTGGGGGGGATGATACCTGCCGGTACCGGATTCAAGGGATTCGTACACCGTTCAAATCAACAAAAGAACATTTCCTTGAAAACAAAAAAAAAGAATCTATTCGAGGGAGAAATGAGAGATATTTTGTTTTACCATAGAGAATTATTTGATTCTTGTCTTTCAAAGAATTTCCACGATAGACCAAAACAACAATGATTTCTGGGATTTAATACAAGAGATTCATCCTTTTTATCTTCTCTGTATTTGTTATGGTTATTTAATTTAGTAATAAAATAAAGAAATTCAAATAATAACAAATAGAAAGAAATTAGTGGTTTGGGTTGTGTATCAATGGCCAATCCGCCTTAGAAAAGAAGGTTCCGTTGGAACAATTACTTATTTCAGGATACCTCGTCTCTTTATTAAATAAAAAAAGGGAAAGTGTGGGGAGAAATGACAAGAAGATATTGGAACATCAATTTGGAAGAGATGATGGAGGCGGGAGTTCATTTGGGTCACGGGATTCGGAAATGGAATCCTAGAATGGCACCTTATATCTCTGCAAAACGGAAGGGCATTCATATTATAAATCTTACTAGAACTGCTCGTTTTTTATCAGAGGTCTGTGATTTAGTTTTTGATGCAGCAAGCAGAGGAAAACAATTTTTAATTGTTGGGACAAAATGGAAAGTAGCTGATTCAGTAGCACGGGCTGCAATAAGGGCTCGATCCCATTATGTTAATAAAAAGTGGCTTGGAGGTATGTTAACGAATTGGTCCACTACAAAAAGGAAACTTCAAAAATTCAGGGACTTGAGAGTGGAACAAAAGACGGGGAGACTCGCCCGTCTTCCGAAGAGAGATGCAGCCATGTTGAAGAGACAATTATCTCACTTGCAAAGATATCTGGGTGGGATTAAATATATGACAGAGTTACCTGATATTGTAATCATCGTTGATCAACAAGAAGAATATAAGGCCCTTCGAGAATGTATTACTTTGGGAATTCCAACGATTTCTTTAATCGATACAAATTGTGATCCGGATCTCGCAGATATTTCGATTCCGGCGAACGATGATTCTATAGCTTCAATCCGATTAATTCTTACCAAATTAGTATTTGCAATTTGTGAGGGCCGCTTATATAAGAAATCCTTGATTCAAGATAAAATCAAAAATTGACTTCGTAAACTCGATAATAGAATCGGTTACTATTCCTGAATCTCAAAAAATATATAAAAACGACTGGGGATTTTATGTGATTAATCGGTATCCTAAATATAAAATTCAAGTAGACAAGTCGAGAAATAGATAATAGATGGTTGAATCAAAATAATTTCTTTTAAAGTTATATTTCAGTCAGAGGACAATATGAATGTTCTATCATACTCAATCAACACGCTAAAGGGGTTATACGATATATCCGGTGTGGAAGTAGGCCAACATTTCTATTGGCAAATAGGGGGGTTCCAAATCCATGGCCAGGTACTTATTACTTCTTGGGTTGTAATTGCTATCTTATTAGGTTCAGCGGCTATAGCTGTTCGGAATCCACAAACCATTCCGACTGGCGGTCAGAATTTCTTTGAATATGTCCTTGAATTCATTCGAGACGTGAGCAAAACTCAAATTGGAGAAGAATATCGCCCCTGGGTTCCCTTTATTGGGACTATGTTTCTATTTATTTTTGTTTCTAATTGGTCAGGGGCTCTTTTACCTTGGAAAATCATACAGTTACCTCACGGGGAGTTAGCCGCACCCACGAATGATATAAATACTACTGTTGCTTTAGCTTTACTAACGTCGGTAGCCTATTTCTATGCGGGTCTTACAAAAAAAGGATTAGGTTATTTTGGTAAATACATTCAACCAACTCCAATTCTTTTACCCATTAACATCTTAGAAGATTTCACAAAACCTCTATCACTTAGTTTTCGACTTTTCGGAAATATATTAGCGGATGAACTAGTCGTTCTTGTTCTTGTTTCTTTAGTACCTTTAGTGGTTCCTATACCTGTCATGTTCCTCGGATTATTTACAAGCGGTATTCAGGCTCTTATTTTTGCAACTTTAGCCGCAGCTTATATAGGCGAATCCATGGAGGGCCATCATTGATTAGTCTTAGAAAGAGTCCTTTTTTTAGCTTAGATCAAGGCAATATATGTGTGGCTCAAGATACTCTATTCTATCAGGATAATCTCTTTCTATTTTCTAAATATACAAATAGAGTCTACGATAATAGAAAAACGATCTTCGAGAAGTTTCAACTAAAGGGGAGTTGGTTAGTAGAGAGGGGTCGCGCCAGGTATGATGTGTAATCCAATGGCTATAAGTTAACTCTTGTAGATTAGATGTTTCGAAGAATGATTCGAAAATCCGATTGAATTTAAGATAGAATGGGCAGTTTACGTTATGGAAGAAAGATATGTATATTTGATATTGGATATTGACAAGTTATATATGAACTAATATTTATATTTCATTAGCCCTACTTGTCTAAATTAAGATAGGTATGATATGCCAGTCGAAGCCCTTCCGTTTCGTTTATGACTGTAAATTGAATGAATAAACAGAGAAAATAAAGAAAAAGATCGAAGAATGATTAGAAAAGGAAATGAAAAAACTCAAGTTGGATTGATTCGGAAAGACTCTACAAATAGGAAATAAAAAAGATGAAGTCTTTCTAATGATCTAATGATTCAATAATATTCTTATTTCTATTTCAATTTGGAGTTTTTAGTTATTTTGACTAGATGAATATTAGCAATAGAATAATTAAGTCATAATTCATTGGTTGATTGTATCATTAACCATTTCTTTTTTTTGTGTGAGGAACTTATCATGAATCCACTGATTTCTGCCGCTTCCGTTATTGCTGCTGGATTGGCTGTAGGACTTGCTTCTATTGGGCCTGGAATTGGTCAAGGTACTGCTGCGGGCCAAGCTGTAGAGGGTATTGCGAGACAGCCCGAGGCAGAGGGAAAAATACGAGGTACTTTATTGCTTAGTTTGGCCTTTATGGAAGCTTTAACAATTTATGGATTGGTTGTAGCATTGGCGCTTTTATTTGCGAATCCTTTTGTTTAATCCGAGAAAAGAAAAAGAAAAAGAAAAAGGGGAAATACATATTTCTTTTCGCGTATTGGACTTGCAGGTTGCTTTTTCACATTATATCAAAATATCGTTCCCACACAATTACTTATTCGTTGAGAAACTAACCTGCGGGAAGGACTGATTTGAGGATGAGGAATTAGTGTTACTCACTTCCTTTCTTCCTTCCCCCTTTTAGTCCAAAGGAGAGGTGTTGCAACAAAAGAGGTATTTCGCAATTCACATGAAACCTAGTACCTAATTCTATTCCAATAAGTCTTATTCTTATTGTTTATTGGGAATCTCAATTAAAAAAAGACAATTCATTTCGAAATTGAATCGATTTTTGAATCGATTTTCTATTTAGAAGTAGCAAAGAGGTGAAGCAATACAACGATTTTTTTAGTTTATCTATAAGAGGAGCTCATATGAAAAATGTAACCGATTCTTTCGTTTTCTTGGGTCACTGGCCATCCGCCGGGAGTTTCGGGTTTAATACCGATATTTTAGCAACAAATCTAATAAATCTCAGCGTAGTGATTGGTGTATTGATCTTTTTTGGAAAGGGAGTGTGTGCGGGTTGTTTATTTCAAGAATAGGTTGGATTCAACCAGCTGTACCTCTTTTTTTTCTTTATAACTAAGGACGAAGGGTACATGATTTCGCGAATTACTTCTGAATAAATAAAGAAATCATATGTAAGAACCATAGCATTTCGCGATTTGTTGGTAAATATACTTTGATTCTCTATCAACCAATAATGGGGGACCATTAACATGGTTAAAGCTAAACCGTTTGAAGTCTAAGCACAGCATGGTATTCTTTCTACCACTATATTAATACCGAAATGGTTTTAAAAAAAGAATAGTTCGAATTTTATCGATATAGAACACTCATGTCGATAAAATGATTTGAATCCTTTATTGGAAAAATGTTCATCCTTTTTTTATTAATATTGATAGTAAATAAATGTCAAAGGCTGAGTCGATGACCTACATATAAAGTAAGACAAATTTTTGGATTTGAAGTGAAGAAAAAAAAACAACTTTGCTGACAATTACTTATTTTTTAGTTTTTGTTTGGTCAGAAGAGTCCTCTGAATATTCTGGTCTTTTTTTTTTTTTATTAGTGATACTTTATTTTTGGAATATGAACAGAGAAGAGAGGATAGGTTCATTACATTCAAAAAAGATATGGAAATTCGCCATAAATAATTGAAGTAATTGAACGTGAGAGCCAAATGAATTGAAAGATTCAAGTTTGGTTCGGGAAGGGATCATGAACGTTTTGAAATAAATGGAAAGATAATCTACTTTCATTAAGTGATTTATTAGATAATCGAAAACAGAGGATCTTGAATACTATTCGAAATTCAGAAGAACTACGCGGAAAGGCCATTGAGCAGCTGGAAAAAGCCCGGACTCGCTTAAGGAAAGTAGAAAAGGAAGCGGATCAGTTTCGAGTGAATGGATATTCTGAAATAGAACGAGAAAAAATGAATTTGATTAATTCAACTTATAAAACTTTAGAACAATTAGAAAATTACAAAAATGAAAGCATTCATTTTGAACAACAAAGAGCAATTAATCAAGTCCGACAACGGGTCTTCCAACAAGCCTTACAAGGAGCTCTAGTAACTCTGAATAGTTGTTTGAACAACGAGTTACATTTACGTACCATCAATGCTAATATTGGCATGTTTGGTGCCATGAAAGA